AAAAGGAGGATCCGGACAAAATAGATGAAACGGAAGAGATCCAAGTGAATGGAAAGGAAAAAGCAAAGGAGAAATTCCACTTTAAAGAGACATGCTATAAAAATAGCCCAGTTTATGAAAATACTTATCTTGATGGGAATCAAGAAAATTCTAAGTTAGAAATACTTAAACTTAAAGAAGATAAAGACCTCCTCTGGTTTGAAAAACCTCTTGTTACTCTTCTTTTCGACTATAAACGCTGGTTGAAAATAAATAAAAAAATGAATAAAAAAAATGAATAGAAGAATAGATAAGAAGATATTCTTCCGCCCCCTACATTTTTGATCCCCTCTCCTACAAATAAACTTATAATACCGACTCCATTCGTAATTCCATCAATTACTCGTCTATCAAAAAAATGAGTTAATCCAACCAGTCCTCTTATACCGGTATTTAAGGTTATTGCATAAAAACTATCCATGTAACCACGATTATATGACCAATTATATATCACATTGACTATTTTGTCCCAAAGACCCCTTTTAGGACCCATTTTAACAAATGAATTAATTAAGTCCAAATTCTGTAAAAAATAAAAAACAGGCCTATATAAAAAGAACGCAAAAAGGATTCCTACGTAAGCTATACTGATTGACAAAATTGCATTTGTAATAAATTCATACCAATCCACGGAATTGCTCAAATTGGAATGTAAAAGGTTTATATATGGAGTTAACAATTTTGATAATATATTAAAGTCCATTCCTATATAATAAAAAGGAGTTCCAATAAAACCAACACACAAAGTAATGAATCCTAATATAAGAAGGGGAAAAAGCATAGTATTTTCCGATTCATAAGGATATGGATAATTTTCTTTATTTCTAAAATGCGTAAATGTAATAAGGGGTTGCGTTCCTTTTTTTACATTCCTATAAATTGAATATGCTTTCTTCGAAAAAAAAGTAACTCCTTGATTCTTTTTAACTGTTGTTAAGCAAAACTTTTTTTTGATTACTTTCTGTCCTTCTTTACCCCAGATGGATATTGAATAAAACGAGCCATTTTTTTTACCGCTGAAATATTGAGAATAAACGTTTAAATGCCCTTCAAAAGTGAGTAAATACATCCGAAACATATAAAATGCAGTTAATCCTGCTGTGAAATAAGCTATTATCGCGAAAATAGGTGAATATAACCAACTATCGCTAAGAATTTCATCTTTTGACCAAAAGCAAGCAAGAGGTGGAATACCACAAAGAGAAAGTGTACCTATCAAAAAAGCTGTTTTTGTAATTGGCATATATTTTGTTAAACCACCCATAAGAGCCATATTCTGGCTTTGATTTGGAGAATATCCAACAATACTTTCCATAGAATGAATAATGGACCCGGAGCCTAAAAATAATAATGCTTTCGAATAGGCATGGGTGATCAAATGAAATAAAGCAGCTCGATATGATCCCATACCTAAAGCTAACATAATATAACCCAACTGCGACATTGTAGAATAAGCTAAACTTCTCTTAATGTCTCTTTGGGCAAGGGCCAAAGTGGCTCCTAAAAGTACTGTTATTATACCTATCAAAGAAATTAGATTCATTATGTAAGGTATAACTGTGAAAAGTGGGTAAAGTCGAGCTACAAGAAAAATTCCCGCTGCTACCATAGTAGCAGCGTGTATAAGAGCTGAAATAGGGGTAGGCCCCTCCATGGCATCAGGTAACCATACATGAAGGGGGAATTGTGCGGATTTAGCAACTGCACCAAGGAATAATAGGGCGGCACACAGAGTAAGAAATAAATAATTTAAAGCATTATTCTCAATCAAGTTAGTGACTATTTTAAACGAATCTCGAAATTCAAAACTACCCGTTATCCAATAAAGACCTAAGATTCCTAATAATAAACCAAAATCCCCTACACGATTAGTTACAAACGCCTTTTGACAAGCATTTGCTGCAATTGGTCGTGTGAACCAAAAACCTATTAATAGATACGAGCACATTCCAACTAACTCCCAAAAAATATAAATTTGTATAAAATTTGAACTAGTAACTAATCCCAACATGGAAGTATTGGAAAAACTCATATAAGCAAAAAATATCAAATATCCTTCATCATGAGACATATAATTATCACTATAAATAAGAACCATAATTCCAACAGTAGTGATTAATATTAACATAATAGAAGTAAGTGGATCGATCAAGTCGCCAAACTCTAAAGAAAAATCATTATTTATGGTCCAAGACCATAAATATTGATAGATGGAGCTACCATTCATTTGTTGAATAGACAGATCGATTGAAAAAAGCATAACTATACTTAGTAATAAAACACTAGGAAAAGCCCAGAGACGACGGAGGTTTTTTGTTGTCGTTGGAACAAGGAGAAGCCCCGCTCCTATTGCTATAGGAACTGGAAGTGGAACGAAAGGTATGATCCATGCATATTGATATGTATGTTCCATAATAAAATAAAACTTTTTTTTGTTTCCAATTCACCAGCTCTTATATCTTTCGGAAGGAGCAATAAAATAAAGAAAAGAAAGAACTAAAATATAATTTTGAATTCTTTAATCTTTATAATTCTTCCCCCCCAAAAAACTAAGAAGTTATAATCGGTCAAAAGATCAAGTCAGTTTTTAAAAGGTACCACTTAGTGATTAACTAGGATATTTATGAAGATACAGAATCAGAATATGCAATTTAAATTTATTTATTATTATTAAGAATCCATATTTATTGATCAAGGAAAAACAATTTAGTAATTTAATTATAGTAAAAAAGTACTTTATTCTGGTATGTAATATCCCTTTCTTGAGCATAGGATCGATCAAAAGCTTGACCCCAAAAAAGGACCTTGCGATTTTAGTTAGTATATTCGGAAGACTTTACTAATTCTTCTCGAGTGGCTTCTATTCCGCCAAAACAACGGATACTTCTAGGAAACTCTACGATATCCGGCACTTTGATACCCACGACTTGGCGTAGAATTGAAAAAAGGACTTATTGAAATGGCTTTTTCTCAAGTGTTTATTATATTAACAGATTTAATATTAGTCTCATTCCTATTTTTCATTTAATTTTAATTAAGGGTACTGCATTCTATTGATGAATTGATAGAAAAAAGGTTACAGTATTTTTCTCTTAAATGAAGGTAAGCGTTTTCCAATTTTTCCTTTTTTATTAAATAAACATAGAATACAATGAGCCGTAGCCCCCTTTTTTATGACGACGTTGACACAGATATAGATTCAAACGAAAATTAGTATATAAAAATTCTGCTTTATTAGGATATTGTATGTAATAAAAATGGTAATAAAGTAAAAAAAAAAATTTTAGATATCATACTTTTCTCCAGAAATATTCTATGGGACTCATACATCTCCATATTGTATATTATCAATAAAGTATGATCTAGGGAATAAATATATAGCTAAAGAAAAAATAACGCATTTTTAACAATACATGTCTTTCACATCCAACTATAACAATGAGTAACCTCTTTATTTTAAAATGGCCGTTCCAAAGAAACGTACTTCTATATCAAAAAAGCGTATTCGTAAAAACATTTGGAAAAGAAAAGGATATGTGGCTGCGCTAAAAGCCTTTTCCTTAGCAAAATCTCTTTCTACTGGGAATTCAAAAAGTTTTTTTGTGCAACAAAAAAATAAACAAGTCTTGGAATAATATAAATAAATATGCCTCAATGAATTTGCTAATTAAATTGATAAGATGAACGATTCATTCCCATTAACTCATATATATATATATTTTTTTACTGATCAATATGAGGCGGCACTATCGATTGTAGTATTTAGAATAGGAAGCCTTTACATTTTCTGAATACAAAAAAAAAAGGGTACTATGTTTTTTTGTTTGAACAAAAAAACATAGTACTTAAGCAAAAAATATAAGGTTTCGCTTTTCTTTATTAGGGTTTTATTTTATTATTAATGACTATGAATACAATGGAGTTGTTATTTTGTTCGGACCCAGGAAATCATCAAAAAAGAATGAATAAAGAAAGGGGCTTTTTTACTTATATACCTAGATTGAGGGCAAAACTATCTAGTCTAGTTCCAACTAATCTGTTTTGGGAGAACTGAAACCTCTCGAAGAGTCAATCGTTAAAACGAAAACCATCCTATAAGATATTATTGAACGTTCAAATAGAAATTTGAGTGAGCCTTTATTTGTGATTTTAATTTTTTTATAAAAATATTACATTGAATTGACTCCTTACAATCTCGACGTTTGAGTGCGGATGGGCTATTATGCTTTCGAGCAAGCCGCTATGGTGAAATCGGTAGACACGCTGCTCTTAGGAAGCAGTGCTAGAGCATCTCGGTTCGAGTCCGAGTGGCGGCATCTTCTAAAATGGATACAATAAATCCTATAATTAAAATGAAATGGATTACTCATTTCCGTTCCAGTGTTAAAGGACTCCCTTTTTATTTTAGGATTTTTTATGATATTTTCGACTTTAGAACATATATTAACTCACATCTCTTTTTCAATCGTTTCAATTGTAATTACGATTTATTTGATGACCTTATTAGTCCACGAAACCATAAGACTACATGATTCATCAGAAAAAGGCATGATAGCTACATTTTTATGTATAACAGGATTATTAGTTACTCGTTGGATTTATTCGGAACATTTACCATTAAGTGATTTATATGAATCATTAATATTCCTTTCATGGGGCTTTTCCATTATTCATATGGTTCCGAAAATATGGAACCATAAAAATAATTTAAGCGCAATAACCGCACCAAGTACTATTTTTACCCAAGGATTTGCTACTTCAGGTCTTTTGACTGAAATGCATCAATCCACAATATTAGTACCTGCCCTCCAATCTCAGTGGTTAATGATGCACGTAAGTATGATGATATTGAGCTATGCAGCTCTTTTATGTGGATCATTATTATCAGTATCTCTTCTAGTCATTACATTTCGAAAAAGCCTAGGGGTCTTTGGTAAAAACAATCATTCATTAATTGGGCTGTTTTCCTTTGATTTTGATGAGATTCAATATGTAAATAAAAGAAGCAATGCTTTACTAAACAACTCTTTACTTTCATTTAGAAATTATCACAGGTATCAATTGATTCAGCAATTGGATCGTTGGAGTTATCGTGTCATTAGTCTCGGATTTATCTTTTTAACGATTGGTATTCTTTCAGGAGCAGTGTGGGCTAATGAGGCATGGGGGTCATATTGGAATTGGGACCCCAAGGAAACTTGGGCATTTATTACTTGGACTATATTTGCTATTTATTTACATATTAGAACTAGAACCACCCAAAATTTTCAAGGCACAAATTCCGCAATTGTAGCTTCTATGGGATTTTTTATAATTTGGGTATGCTATTTTGGGGTCAATCTATTAGGAATAGGCCTACATAGTTATGGTTCATTCACATTAGCATCTTAATTGAAGACGTGACCTAATACATAGAAATAGCATATGTAATGAAAGTTTGTGTGAGTTTTAGAGAACCGTTTCCATTACTACTTGATGGAAACGGTTCTCTAAAACTCCAAACGTATCTGATTAGAATTCACTTCTTTTTTACTTAAGATAAGAAAAAAAAAGACTTATTTTTATTTTATTGTCCACCGAATTTTTTTCTCACACCTTTTGATTTTATGTCTTATTCATGCAAACTATCGAGAAAAGTAATTAGATAAAATAGCTTCTACCTTGTCAACTGATAGTGAGAGAACAAAATCTGGATAAAAACCAATGCCTATTACTGGCAGAAAGATACAGATTGAAACAAAAAGTTCTCGTGGTCCAGAATCAAAAAAATAAGAATTTTGTACATTAAATTGCTTGTATCCATAAAACATCTGTCGTGACATAGATAATGAATAAATAGGAGTTAATATCATTCCAATTGCCATTACAAAAGTAATTAGTATTTTTGGCATTAAAAGATATTTTGGACTGGTAATTATGCCAAAAAAGACTACCAATTCGGCAACAAAACCACTCATTCCCGGCAATGCAAGAGAAGCCATCGAGAAACTACTGAACATTGTAAATATTTTTGGCATTGGGATAGCTATTCCTCCCATTTCGTCGAGATAAACGAGACGTATTCTATCATAACTCGTTCCTGCCAAGAAAAAAAGCGCCGCACCAATAAATCCATGCGAAATTATTTGCAAAATGGCCCCGTTGAGTCCCATATCGGTTGTGGAGGCTATTCCTATAATTGTAAAACCCATATGAGATACGGAAGAGTAGGCTATTCTCTTTTTTAAATTGCGTTGCCCAGGAGAAGTTAAAGCTGCATAGATTATTTGCACTGTGCCTACAATAATCAACCAGGGAGAAAAAATGGAATGAGCATGGGGTAATAATTCCATATTGATTCGAACCAACCCATATGCTCCCATTTTTAATAAGATTCCGGCTAGAAGCATACATGTACTGTAATGTGCTTCTCCGTGGGTATCTGGTAACCATGTATGTAGAGGTATAATCGGTGATTTGACAGCATAAGCAATAAGAAAACCAAAATAGAATATTATTTCTAATGCCACAGGATATGATTGATTCGCTAATGTTTCAAAATTTAATGTTGGTTCGTTAGAAGCATATAAACCCATGCCAAGAACTCCCATTAAGAGAAAAATAGAACCCCCTGCAGTGTACAAAATAAACTTTGTAGCTGAGTACAAACGCTTCTTCCCTCCCCACATGGATAAAAGAAGGTAAACAGGAATTAATTCTAACTCCCACATGATAAAAAAAAGTAAAAGATCTCGAGAAGAAAAAGGTCCTATTTGACCGCTGTACATTGCTAACATCAAGAAATGGAACAATCGTGAATCCCGAGTAACTGGCCGGGCCGCTAAAGTAGCTAAAGTTGTGATGAATCCCGTCAATAAAATAGGTCCTATGGAAATTCCATCGAGTCCGAGTCTCCAGTGAAAATCAAAAAAATTAATCCATTTAAAATCCTGTTCTAATTGAATTAATGGATCGTCCAATTGGAAATGATAACAGAAAACATAGGTTGTTATAAGCAATTCTACTAGGCATATAGATATAGTATACCATCGGATAACCTTATTTCCTCTATGAGGTAGAAATAAAATGGAAAAACCCGCGAATATCGGCAAAACAACAATTATTGTTAACCAAGGAAAAAAATTCGTAGTAAAGACAAGATAATATACACTTTGACCAGAAAACCCCGTGCTCGAAATATGCTATTTTATCGAGTACGGGGTTTTGTCGGTAAAGATAAAAAATGGATTCAAGTTAAGCTTTCTGGAACGTATCAATAAGCTAGACCCATGCTGCGGGTTGTCTCATGCCATAAATAAACTCGAACACTCAAGAAATCTGTTGGACAAGCGGATTCACATCTCTTACAACCTACACAGTCTTCTGTTCTTGGAGCAGAAGCTATTTGCTTAGCTTTACATCCGTCCCAAGGTATCATTTCTAATACATCTGTGGGGCAGGCTCGTACACATTGAGTGCACCCTATGCATGTATCATAAATCTTTACTGAATGTGACATTGGATCTATCCACTTTTTGAACATCATAAATTTTTCGATCTAGTAAAAAAATGGAATCATATATTGTAGACACCAGACGAATCAATAATTAACAAAAATTGTTTTATAATAAATTTACTTATATATTTGGTCATGAGAGAAGGCCAAGATACTTTGATTTATTACTCTTTAGCAAACATAGTCATATGCTTCTGTCGTATATAATATTAATTTGAATTTAAAAATTTTTGATAAATTATTTGTATTATTAACACATTAATATAATTACCATTATTTATTCAACAAATTAGATTGATTGATACGAATTGATTTTTTGTTACGATAAATTGACGAAACAATGGCTGGCCCAATAGCTGCTTCAGCGGCTGCAATAGCTATAACAAAAATAGAAAAAATGTCTCCTTTTAATTGGCGACTATCAAAAAAATCAGAAAATGTTACGAAATTCATATTAACTGCATTCAGTATAAGCTCAAGACACATAAGTGCTCTAACCATATTTCGACTTGTAATCAACCCATAAATACCAATAGAAAATAAATAGGCACTCAAAACAAGTTCATGTTCAAGCAGCATTAACCAAACCCTCCTCAATCTGAATTTCTTTAATTTAAATTTCAATATGAACAACAATTCAACCTTAACGAATTTGGTTGACGCGAATTTAACAAGTACAGAACTAAAGAAGATATTGGTAATAGATTGAACTAAACTAAAAATTTTACAACTTATACCTGAAAAATCTGAGCATGTAATTTAAGGAAAATGGATAGGCTAAGACAGAATCTAAGAATTCTGTTTTCTCGGTATTTATTACTGACGAGCTATAGCAATTGCACCTATCAAGGAAACTAAAAGAATTATAGAAATAAGCTCAAAAGGAAGAAAAAAATCGGTTGATAAATGAATCCCAATTTGTTGGCCTTTATTTATCAAATCTTGCTCCAAAATCTGGTTTGATCTTGTAGTCCAAATAACCCCGTACCATGACGTATCTGGGATAGTAGTAATTAGTGAAACAAAAATACTTGTACAAACCATTGAAGTTACCCCATCCCCAACAGTCCAAATACTGAAATCATTGTAATATTCTGAGTCGTTCATGAACATCACAGCGAATATGATTAAGACATTTATGGCTCCCACATAAATAAGGAGTTGTGCAGCAGCTACAAAATGGGAATTCGATGGAATATGAAATAAGGATATACAAACAAGAACCAATCCCAATGAGAATGCAGAAAAAATCGGATTAGTAAGTAATACCACTCCTAGACCTCCTACTATAAGACCCAATCCCAAAAAAACTAAAAGAAAATCATGTATTGGTCCAGTTAAATCCATTATATGTAAAATAAGAGATAAATAAGTCGAAATGTTTCATAATCTTATTGACTAGACCAGAAAAATAAAGTTACCCTGTTTTTATGATAAGTTATTTATTTAATTTAATCCTATACGGGGTACGGGGTGTGGGTTGATGTAGATAGATTAATTCATTTCATTTATCTATCCGATTGATGTATATATTCATATATTTCGAAATTCTCGCGGATATATTAAATTCTTTTTTATCCAAAGTAAGCCGTGATTCTCACAAATCACCAATCAATAAAAGTGCTTTTTTTAGTTATTAACCGAACAAAATAAAAGAAGCTCCGCTCCTTTAGATTAAAACGGAATCTTAGTAATCGGTAATAGTTTTTGAATCAAGGAGTTTACCTGTGGCTTTTTTTATTTGAGTAGAATTTAGAATGGTTCGAATCGTGTAATCTCCAATTACTGTCATTGGTAACCGACCCAAAGCAATTTGATTATAATTCAATTCGTGACGATCATAAGTAGAAAGTTCATATTCTTCAGTCATGGATAAACAGTTTGTTGGACAATACTCAACACAGTTCCCACAAAAAATACATATTCCAAAATCAATACTATAGTTAAGTAATCGTTTCTTTCGAATATCCGTTTCCAATTTCCAATCAACAACAGGCAGATCTATAGGGCATACACGAACACATACTTCACAAGCAATGCATTTATCAAATTCAAAGTGGATTCGACCGCGGAAACGCTCCGATGTTATCAATTTGTCATAAGGATATTGAATAGTTACGGGTAAACGATTCGTGTGGGATAAGGTAATCATGAAACTTTGACCAATATACCTTGCAGCTCTTACTGTTTGTTGACCATAATTAATGAACCCAGTTACCATAGGGAGCATATCGTGAATATCTATGAATAATTTTAAGTTTCTTTCTCTTGTTTGAGAGAAGTTCTAAATTGAGAATAGAATATCGTATGCCCTTAGAGTGAAAAGAGTTGGAAAGAAGTTGTCAATAATAGATTACCTAGAGAAATAGGTAAAAGAAACTTCCACCCAAGATTTAATAGTTGGTCCATTCTCATCCTAGGTAAAGTCCATCTTGTTGTAATAGAAATGAACAGAAACAAATAAGCTTTAGCTAATGTAATAAAAATGCCAATTGTCATTCCAAAGACTCCACCCACTTCAGTAATTTCGAAATGAGGAAGAAATATGTACGGAAGAGAAAGATTACAACCCCCTAAATAAAGAACTGTTACAAATAATGAAGAAACTAGTAGATTTAGATAGGAAGCAACATAAAATAAACCAAATTTTATACCTGAATATTCGGTTTGATAACCTGCTACTAATTCTTCTTCCGCTTCTGGTAAATCAAAGGGTAATCTCTCACATTCTGCTAGGGAAGAAATTACAAAAACAGCAAAACCTATAGGTTGACGCCACAGATTCCACCCCCAAAAACCATATTTTGACTGCGCCTCAACTATATCAACTGTACTTGAACTGTTAGATAATTATAGTAGGTGATAACATCACTGCTTCCATCGCTATTGCAGAACCGTACATGATACTTCAGCCTCATACGGCTCCTCGATGGCCTTAACTAAATCTAAGGACTGTTTCGATATTATCTCGATATGTGTTAGTAGGATAGATAGAGTCAAGATGTATCGAGCAGCCACAAATTAAACCAATGCAATTCCGTCTGCTATAATAGAAAAAGGGTGCTTCCGAATTGATCTTATCCTTTATAATTTTAGTTTGTCTTTATTCAGTAATAACTTAATCCTTGAATAAAATACTCATTGTCTAAGTAGGTATTTAAACCTTTTTATTTCGTTCCTATTCTTCTTTCTAAGAAAAGTAAAAGTGGGCTCAAAAAATAAAGGATTACTTCGTTCCTGATAATTATTTATTTAACCTGTGGATAGGACCATACTCGGGATCGGGATCGTGGGGAAGTACTACTTGATCGTTTCTACCAACTTAAAGCCCCATTATGATTCCGTTTATGCAGAAATACCCTTTTTTGGTAACTTACATTATCTCCATTACTAATCCTTTGTGTATCTTGGTGTTCCTAACCGTCCACTCATTTTTGCTTGATCCCCGGTATGGTAATACATACAATAAAATAGAATAGTTAAAACAAAACTGCAGCCAGTTGATCTTTTCTACCCGCTTCAAACCGTGATGACTAATCAACAAACCTTGGGGTAATTTATCTTTTTTTCTACTTATAACTCTTGTACATAGGGAATGAGTCTCAACCTTTTTACTGCTAATTGAGAAGCTGTTTTGTTTCACTCATATAACTATCTGGTTTAGGTCATCACCCCGAACGATGAATAAAAAAACGAGGGTCTCTATTAACTCCATTCAACTTCTTTCCTATAAAAAATTAGGTAAAAGTTCATGCCCCGGCGAATCACACGTAGAGATATTGATAACACACATGGAGTTAATGGTATTTCATAACTAATAGATTGAGCAGCAGCTCGTAGACCACCTAAAAAAGAATATTTATTATTTGACCCATACCCTGACATAAGAAGTCCAATAGGAGCAATACTTGCAATAGAAATCCATAAAAAAACACCTAGACTGAGATCAGCTAAAACAAGACGATATCCAAAAGGAATTACTGAATAACTTAGTAAAATGGATATGACTGCTATAGAGGGGCCGAGACTGAATAAAAAAAGATCACCTCTAGATGGGAGAAGATCCTCTTTAAAAAGTAATTTTGTCCCGTCTGCTAGAGCTTGAAGAATTCCCAAAGGACCCGCGTATTCGGGTCCAATACGTTGTTGTACCCCCGCGGATATTTTTCTTTCTAACCACACAATCACTAGTATTCCTATCGTGATTCCCAATACAGGAGTAAAAATAGGGGCAAGCAACCATATAAGACCATAGACCCCTTTTAAGGATTCCAATCTGGAAAAAGAATTGATAGCCTGTAATTCTGTCGTATCAATTATCATATTAACGATCAACTTCTCCCATAATGATATCTATACTACCTAGTATCGTCATAATATCAGCCAATTTCATTCTTTTAACTAACTGAGGAAGAATTTGCAAATTAATAAAACCCGGAGGACGAATTTTCCATCTCCAAGGAAAAGCACTACGATCCCCTATCAGAAAAATCCCCAATTCCCCCTTTGGAGCTTCTACTCTCACATAAAGTTCTTGTTTCGACAATTCAAAAGTGGGAGAAGTTTTTTTACTTATAAATCGATAGTCAAAATCATTCCAGTCGGAATCCTTTGCTTTATCAAAGCGTCGGGCTTCTAAATTTTCATAGGGCCCTCCCGGAATTCCTTCCAAAGCTTGTTGAATAATTTTTATGGATTCTGTCATTTCACCTATTCGGACTAAGTAACGGGCTAATGAATCCCCTTCTTTTTGCCATTGTACGTCCCAGTCAAACTCGTCGTAACACTCATAATGATCAACTTTACGAAGATCCCATTGTATTCCGGAAGCTCGTAGCATTGGACCTGATAAACCCCAATTTATTGCCTCCTCTCCACCAACAACGCCCACCCCCTCAACTCGTTCTAAAAAAATAGGATTTCGCGTAATAAGCTTTTGATATTCAGCAACCCCAGTTAAAAAATAATCGCAGAAATCTAAACATTTATCTATCCAGCCATGAGGTAGATCAGCAGCTACTCCTCCGATACGAAAATAATTATGCATCATTCGCATACCTGTGGCAGCTTCGAATAGATCATATATCAATTCTCTCTCTCTGAAAATATAGAAGAAAGGAGTCTGCGCACCTATATCCGCCATAAAAGGGCCAAGCCATAACAAATGAGAAGCTATACGACTCAGTTCTAACATAATTACTCTGATATAACGGGCTCTTTTAGGAACTTGAATATTTCCCAACTGTTCTGGTCCATTTACCGTTATTGCCTCGGTAAACATAGTAGCTAAATAATCCCAACGCGTTACATAAGGCAGATATTGTATAATTGTTCGGTTTTCCGCTATTTTTTCCATCCCTCTGTGTAAATAACCCAATATAGGTTCACAGTCAATAACGTCTTCACCATCTAGAGTAATAATGAGTCGAAGAACGCCATGCATCGATGGGTGGTGAGGCCCCATATTTACTATCATGAGGTCTTTTCTTGTAGATGATACAGTCATATTTTTTCCCCGAGTCATTATTCCATGAATTGCTGAAAACGAAACAAGGTTCATAAAAATTCAAGATCTACTAAATCAAATAATTCAAACTAAATCTTAAAATTAACTTAACTAGTCTTTGGCTCCCGAATATCCAACCGACCAATTAATTCTTTATAACGTATTCCATTTTTTTTACAAATAAGCCAGCAACCGTGGCTATTTTACCAGAGTTTTCCGTAGACCTCTCTAAGATAAAAAGTATTTTTTGTGCAATTCCAAATGGGGAGTGAGTCTCCGTATTTTATTGGCGAAACTTAATACTTGAAATTCAACGGGCCCCTTGTTTTCTTCTTTTACTTCTTGCGGAATAACTGAGATGAATGCATTTTTTATCATTATCATAAAAAGAAAAGAGTGCTTCTCCCTTTTTTCATTCTTTCTTTTATACATAAATTTGGTTTATCGATCAGTAAAAATAATACCAGTTTTTAATCTGGTTCTGATATACACAAAAAATTTATTTTTTCATATACTATCGAATTTAATGAAAAATACAGTTTGAAATTTCATTAGGATATGGATCCAAAAGGATGGTCGAGTTCTTCAACCCCCCCAAAAAATAAGGGGAAAAATTAAACCGAAGAAGATTCTTAGGTCATTGAATCAGTATCCTATACGGGAAACCAGAATATAAATAAATATAACACAAACGTGCGGGTACATTTGTTTGCCTTTATATATCATGCCATATCTGGCACGTTATAGATAGGAAGGAGATTTACCATCAATTAATGGTAAATCGTGGATACATATATATCCTTGACATACTGAAACGACTTCCATTACTGGTATCAAACCAATAGCGATTCATACAAGCTAAATCCTCTAATCGATAATTTGGCCAAAGAAAAAATTTAAATTTAAGAACTTTATTTCTATCTAAATTCTTTGAATCTTTATCAAGATGCTTGCTCTCATCCAAAAAAGTACCGCAGTTCCTCATGTTGTTCTTTTTGTAATTGTAAAATGTTTTATTTCTATACAGAACGTTTATTTTTTCCGAGTTTAAACAAATTTGAATTCTCAATTCTCTACGACATCTAGGAGCTAAAATATTTTCAGGAACAATCAAAGCATAATTTTTTTCATCTCGCTTCTCAAGCGACCTTCCATGTCTATGTCTTTTAATGGATTCATCAAAAGAATTATTATAACTGTTTTCTTCTTGTTTATTTTTTCTATTAGTTTGGTGATTACTCTTATGGACCAGTGAAATAGCTATGGTTTGATACATAATAAATAGTCCATCCCCTTGTATAGACAGGCGAACAGGCTCAATAATCAATACTCCTTTGTTTATCAATTCTGTAAGATTTAGATCTTTTTGAATCAGCAATATATCCAGACGCATTTCTCCTCTTTGAATAGAGGATATCGCTATTTGCTTTGGATTGTTCAGTCTAAGCAGGAGACAATATATCTGGATACTATTGATTATTCTTTGATCCAAAGAACCATGCCATCTCAATTGAAAAATAAAATATCTTTTAAGGAAGAAATCTAGTTCCGCTTCTGTGGTGCTCTTCCATTTTTTTTTATTTATACTCTTTTTAATGTATGAATCACCGTAATCCTCTTTAACCTCTTTTTCTTGGTTTGATAGATCTGATCCAAGATCTTCTTTGGCTGATTCTTCTTTTTCTTCTTGATTTTGATTTTCTAATTCAAGCTCTTTTTTATTTTCACTAGTGGCTTGATTTCCATTAAAATTAAAAAGAAGTGATTTTGTTGGTATAATCCATGGTTTTATCCTATATGCATCATATAGCCCCAACAATTCTGGGAAGAACCAAAGTTGCAGGTTTGATATGGGGCGGTTTAGTATTTCTTCATTCATTCCCATCCAATCAAAAAAAAAATTTTTTCCACTTGATGGTTTTATTTGTTTATCAATCGCAAGATATGAAAGATCCTTCGTATCAATTTGATTACTGATTGAATAATAGTTAATTCCTGTCTTAGTATTTTGATTCATGCGGGTCTCAGTATCCATATTGGCCCAGGCCTCAATATCGATCTTATTTCTAAGACAAAAAGAAACGATTTTCCAATCAAAATATTTTCTATCCATATTTTTATCCGTATCAACAATACAATCTTCTCCGAGATAATGACTCATATATATGTCTACCGGCATATAAAAAATTGGGGGTTTATTTGTGTTGTATTTATAGGGAATTTTTAAGCTTCCCTTTACTTGTAATGGTGATAGAGAAATATATGAGTCCTTACCTTCTCTATAATTGATATATTTTTGTGATAAAAGATCATATCCATACTGTTTTTTAAAAATTTTTTTTTTATATGAATTCAATTTTGTTGATGCCTTGTTTGAAATCGTATGACTTTGATTGACTCCATTTCCTCGTTTTTGTAGAACTAATTGAGACGATGAAATATTAGATAAATTATATTGATCGTTATAATGACTGTTTAACCAATTTTTCCACCCATTCGTTTCAAAATTGCTAAGTTTTTTATGTCTTGATTCAGAATCAAGTATTCCTTGTGTTCCAAAAAAAGCCTTTATTCTATCCTTAATAAAAAAAGACGTTCCATGATATTTAAGTACGGATCTCATGTGATATTTGTTAATCACTTGGGTTTGTGATAATTTGTAAAATACATATGCCTGTGACAAGTCAAATGGGTCACAAAAATGATGTAAATTCTGATTACTGATATTTGAAAGTGCCCTCTTTTTAATCGAAATGAAATGCATTTTTTTTTTTTCTTCAACTCCTTCTTTCTTTATTTCATAATTGTAACTTTTTTTATCAATCCCTCCCTTTTTTCTTTTTAAGTCTAGGGAAAATTGGATATTGATCCTGGGAATATTAATGAGAAATATAAGGGTGTCCATATATATCTTTTCAAGCAAAAAATTTAAAAAAGAGTGTCGTTTACGTATTAATCTAGCACTTCTTCTTTGGAATATCTGCCAAATATTTTTTTGGTCTTCTAATTTTTTATCGTTACAACTTATATCGTTAGGATTAATATTTCTATCTGGAATTATAAATGTTTTTTTCTTGTCATTTATTATTTTTTCCATTTTATTCTTGATTCTACTTGTCCGATCAGCCAGATCCTCCGTTTTTTTTTCTGTTAGTGAATAATTAGTCCAAGGCATTGATCTAATTCTACTGGACGATTCATGAACTATCTGATTTTCTTTTAGAAAAAAATACTTTTTATGAGTCCAGCTTTCTTTTTCTTTTGAGTCCTTTAGAAATCCTTTTGTTTTTTCTTTGAAAACTCTTAGACCTATAAAACTTTGTGTGTTTTTTTTTCTTATTTGGATTTGGTTTTCTAGTTCTTTTAAAATGGGTTTTAAAAAAGAGGGTCGTCTTCGAGGAGAACCAAAAGGAAATTCCGTTTCCATTCCCCAGACTGTCAAAAAGCAAGAATTTTCTTTTGTTCCTCTTGAATTCCTATGATGGGATCGTTGCTTAGAACTGTTCCAAGGTTTCGGATAGAAAGGATATAGGATCTTTATCTGAATACCCTCTGTTAACCAATTTTTAGGAAATTCCATTTCGGATAATTGAACACCATTATAGGTGCATTTAACATGCATTTCTCTACTCCACTCCCTCCAATCCTCATTCCACTCCGGGGGTTGAAATAATAAGATACGGCAGAAGTTTTTAGCTATTATCACTGAAGGCAATCCAATATATTTTCTAAAAATTGAGTGGGCTATTAACAAGCAACCCCTTATTGATTGACCAAATAGAACAGTATCCCAGCTTTCCGCTACTGCTAGCCGGTCATTTTCCTCCCCTTTCTTCTTCCTTTTTCGATCTTTTTCCTTTGACTCCTCCTCAAAATCAGAATTTTTTAATTCCGCACTTTTTATTATCCAATTCCTAAAAAGAAGATTCATAATTCTGGAGGTATCAGCAGAAAAAAAAAACCTCTTGTAGATTCTGTCAAAAAAAAGGGGGGAATGGATATTTGTTTGAAACGGTTTCCAAATAACTGTTTTACGTCTTTGAGCGCGCATAGATCCTTTTATTATATCTCGACGAAAATCCGATTCTTGAGAATAACGGAGTACAAACACTTCTTCTACTTCATCATTAGTATTCTTTGTACTATTTGTACGTTCGGTATCCGTAAAAATGACTACATGGTTGGCCTTTCTTGACCTAATTTCATGATCCTCGGCCATTTCTTCTTCAATTTCTCCGTCTTGTTGCTCCAAACTGGTAATCAATTTGTATGACCATTGAGGAACCTCTTTACATATTTCTTTTATTCCAATGGATTCTTTTATAATTCTTTGATAATTTATATCAGGTGTAACCACATCAAATAAAAATTTCATTATATTTTCTGAATTAAGTTTTCCTTCTTTTGAAAGTAATAATTTTTCCTCAAATTTGTCTTTTTTTTCGTCAAACCCTTGGTAG